TTCTTGTTTAGGCAGTTCATATCATCCACACATAGTGATCTAAGATTTCAATTCTTCCATGTTTCAGCAGTAGCATATTGTTCCATGGAGCTAAGGCCAAAAAGATGGAAGAAACAAGTGTTTCCACGACTCTACCATCCGGCCAATTCTGTTCCACTTCATCCCCTTTTCATGGGCACATATCTTTACGGCTAAGGAATGGGGAATCTTTCTCCTGTTACATGAATCAAATGTTTCATTTCATCCGGGAAAAGCCATCTCTTTCTCAACAATGTCTTTGTCATTTGATCCAATAGCGTTCCGTTAGATAGGAACAGATTTGATAAATACTGATAACTCTCGGATAGAGTATTAGAACGGAAAGATCCATTAGATAATGAACTATTGGTTCTAAACCATCTCTGGCGATGAATCAACAATTCGAAGTGCTTTTCTTGCGTATTCTTGATGAACCAGCGTTTATATATAGATGTAGGAGGGTTTGTTTGGGAAGCAATAAGCCCCTTTGACATCTCTTCATCTGCAAAGAATTCTCGACGTGAAAACACAGAGACAGAGGGCTGATCTTTGAATAGGGAAAAGAATGGATCCGCAGGGTCCCAAATGAATTGGCTTGTTCGAAAAAAGCCTTGTTCTTTGGAAGATCTATCTCGTGTCTGGTACTGCATGGTTCCACTCTGCAAGAACTCCGAATCATTCTCTTGAAGCTCATCCTCTTTATGATAAATGATCCATTTGCCCCGAAATGACCCAGTCCAATAGGGAAATCCCAATTCCGTGGACCTTTCGATACAATCAAATAGATTGCCACAAGGGCGCCATATTCTAGGAGCCCAAACTATGTGATTGAAGAAATCCTCCTCTATCTGTTGCGGATCAAGGGCCCCTTCCCCTTCTTCAAACTCCGATTCGTATTTTTCATATAGAAATCTCTGATCAACGATAGAACAAGATCCATTTTGCATCATATCTAACTGATTCCTTGGTTCGGACCGAAGAAGTAATGTCACTCGATTATTATCAAACTGACTGCAATATTTTTCTGTCCGTGAGGATCCCGCCAGAGCGCCTTCTACTTCTAATAGTAATAATAGTAATAGGCCATGAACTAGATCAGAATCATTCTCAACGAATCCATAAGAAGTGATCCAATCTTTTTCATCGTGTCTGGATGAAGACCAAAGATCTTGAGCGACCGATCCGGCAGAACAACTCAAAAGATAAAGAAGTATCGTGAATTTCTTCATGCTCGTTCCAAGTTCGAAGTACCATTTGTACAAATAAGAATCCCCTCCCTTACATGATTTCTTCTTCATATAGATAGATATAGGATCTATGGGGCAATTACTTAGAAGTACATTTTGTGTAACAGCCCTTCCTATCTGATAGAAAAGGATCCCATGATCCTGAACCGATCTTATCTGGGATCGAAAATCCCAAGTTTTTCTATGAAGAGCTGATCTAATTGTATTAGTTTCTATAATGGATTTCTTCTGTGTAATACTAATTGATAGGGCCTCATTGATAAGTGCTACAAGATCTCGCGCATTGGAACCCATGGTTATGGACCCGAATCCGTTAGTATGGAACATCTTCTTTTCCAAGTGAAATCCCCTAGTATATGAAAGAATGAAAAAGTGCTTTCGTTGTTGTGGAAGAAGAAGCCTTCGTATCTTAATGCATGTATTTAATTTATTCGGAGCTATTAGAGCGGGATCCACTTTTTGGGGAATATGAGTCGAAGCAATAACAAGAATCTTTCCAGTGGAACATCTTTCACAATCCCTGGAGAGATAGTTCTCTAATAGACCGAGGGATAAGTAATTCGACTCATTCACATGCAGATCATGAATGTTTGGAATCCATATTATGCAAGGAGACATTGCTTTTGCTAATTCGAATTGAAGGGTGATATCAAATCGGTCTATTTTCGGCGTCATATACATAGTTAGCAGCTCCATATCAATATCAAGGTCATCATCACTATCATCAATATCGTCACTATCATCAATATCGATATCGTCACTATCATCAATATCGATATCATCAATAAGATAACCTTTAGGCTTGTCATCCAGGAACTTGTTCGGAAATACCGTAATGAAAGGAACATAGGAGTTTGTCGCTAGGTATTTGACCAAACAGGATCGTCCAGTTCCTATAGAACCTATCACTAAAATACCTCTAGAAGGGGATAGGGCTAAGCGGAGCGAAAAGGGTTTTCCATGAGGAGATGGGGAATGAAAACTATTAGCCCCACACGAGGTTTGTGAATAAGTGATTGTCTGATAATGAGCAAGGAATATCCGTCTTTCTGCTAAACAGGATCTATTGAACTCATAATTCATTAGATCCTTTTGATGAATGTCAACTAAGTATCGTAAGGAAATTGATCCCGGTTGTTCAATCATTTGATAACCAGAGTCATTCTTTGATAAATGATCACTATGAGTCAGACTCAATAGAATTTGATCAATCCTTTTTTCTGTCGTTAAGGTGG